GAAGGATGGTAATTGGATCATTTGCCGATCTGAATCGGATAAACCCTCTATCTATATTTTTTCTCTTTCTTAGATGGAAATGGAAGGTAAAGTGAATTCCATTGTATAGCCGTATGCAATGCGCAAAAGATGCCTGTACGGTTGCTCAATTCTATCTTTCTTTTTTTATTATTCTTTATCTCTTCTCCTCACCTCATCATGCGAGATAGAGGAACCATTTGTTATATTATCAGGGTAATGATACATCAACCTGCGAGTTCTTTTTATGAGGCACAAACGGGAGAATTTATCCTGGAAGCAGAAGAACTGCTGAAACTGCGCGAAACCATCACAAGAGTTTATGTACAAAGAACGGGCAAACCCCTATGGGTTGTATCCGAAGATATGGAAAGGGATGTTTTTATGTCAGCAACAGAAGCCCAAGCTCATGGAATTGTTGATCTTGTAGCGATTGAATAAAAAAAAATAGCAGTAAGTTTAAGCAAATCGCCACTTTGAGATTTTCTCTTCTTACTTATTACCGGGTTTAATAATATTCTATTCATCTAGTAAATAGAGAAGTAATTCATAATCATCCGGTTAGGATCGATCTAAACCAGCCCATTTATTATGTATACGATTCAACATGCCAACTATTAAACAACTTATTAGAAACACAAGACAGCCAATCAGAAATGTCACGAAATCCCCCGCTCTTGGGGGATGTCCTCAGCGTCGAGGAACATGTACTAGGGTGTATGTGCGACTCGTTCAGATCACCATTGGTAGAAAAAAAAAGGGAAAGAAATTTTCCAGTATCAATGATCAGTACTAGTGAATAGTATAAAATGGAAGGAAGAAGGTCGTTCACTATCTATATATCGAAAACTAAAAAAAAAGATCTATTCAATTCTTCTATTGTATATGAAATTTATGGTTTCCGATGAGAAAAAATTCCTCATTGGTAACAAATAGTTATTCATTAAGCGGGGAAATCCTATTTTCAAAGCCGAAATCTTATGCCTATACTCTTGCAAAAACGGACTAAGAGGGTCAACTACCCCATCCAATTTTCATAATTAAATACCGTTACTGTATAGGTAGATCTCGTTGTGAAAGACCTATTACTAGATAATTCATAGGTAGAGCCGAAGAATGTAAACTGTACAACTTGCTAATAGCATTGATTAAATGAAGTAAGGGACTCCGGTATATATAGAGGACCTCACCGTTTAAGACATAACCATAGAAACGATGGAATCCACTATTTCGTTATTCATTTCTATTTATTACTTTTTTCTGTTTTTTGATACCTAGTATCAATACTCGTTTCGAGGTGAAATGACTATAAAAAAAGAAAAGACAAATCGTGGTCGGGAAGGTTATAGTAGCAAAAGCCATTGGAATTTTTATTTTATACATTGGAAGAATCCGTTTTGTTATTAATAAACTAGGAAAAGGGAAAAGAATAACTGAAAGAAAGGAAATCAATTAGTTATTCATGAAAGTTTCATTTATTCAATGACTAGAATTAGACGAGGATATATAGCTCGGAGACGTAGAACAAAAATTCGTTTATTTGCATCAAGCTTTCGGGGGGCTCGTTCAAGACTTACTCGAACAATTATTCAACAGAAAATAAGATCTTTGGTTTCGTCTCATCGAGATAGAGATAGGAAAAAGATAGATTTTCGTCGTTTGTGGATCACTCGGATAAATGCAGTAATTCGTGGGAATAGAGTATCCTATAGTTATAGTAGATTAATACACAATCTGTACAAGAGACAGTTGCTTCTTAATCGTAAAATACTTGCACAAATAGCTATATTAAATAGGAATTGTCTTTATATGATTTCTAATGAGATCAGATCATAAAATAAAAAAGGAAATTGTAAGGAATTTGTCAGAATATTTTAAATGGAGTTCGCTGGAGAATGAACTCCGGGAAGGTAGAGTATAAATTAGTATGATAAAGAGAATATGATAAAGTCGTTCAAAATTAAATGAGCGAATATGTCCAATATCCAATAAAAAAAGTCTTCTTCCCCAATTTTTTTCTTACGATTTTTCGAACAAAATATCAATCTGTGTTTGAGTTCGGATTTTTATTTGGGTTCAATTGAGGAGTAAAGTAAGTCTACTTTTTTTTTATTTATTTATGGTTCTAAGACCAGTAGCTCCGGTGGTCGACTCGCTTCTTTCAAATTGTTTCTCATTATTAAGAAAAGGTAACAAAGATAAAATACGAGCTTGTTTTATAGCAATAGTAATTAATCGTTGTTGTTTTAAGGTTAATCTATTTACCCGTCTAGATAATATTTTTCCTTGTTCACTAATAAATCGACTAATTAAACTCATGTTTCTATAATCAATTCGATCCCCCGATTGGATCGGGGGCAAACGCCTACGAAAAGATCGCTTGGATTTAAGAAAGAGTCGCTTGGATTTTTCCATGGTTTGTTTATTCCTTATCCTCAAAATCCTATTTCAATTTGATCCAAAAAGATTTCAAATTCAAAATATAGGATTTGATTTGGCTTTTTTTTTAGTTAGTTATATTATGTTAACTAAAATGAAAATATATAGAATAATATGGTATATATAGAATATGTCCTTTTCGTGTTACTTGTAAGAGTGACACACAGGCACTTGATTCGAGTTATTTCTTTATCTCCCCGTGAATCGTATGTTTGTAACAATAGGGGCAGAATTTTCTCAATTCCAATCGACTAGGCGTATTGTGTCGATTCTTTTGAGTAATATATCTGGAAACACCCCTTGATTCCTTATTAAGACCGTTTCTAACACAGTTGGTACATTCTAAAATAACCGTTACTCGGACATCTTTACCCTTGGCCATGAACCTCCTTTGCGTTTTTGATTCAACCAATTCTTCTACTTTCTGCGAAAAAAGAAATAAAAAAATAAGAAGTAAAACAACAAACTAATATTTAGGTATATTTTGAATCGAATTCGATTCAATGTACAGTATTTTATTAAAAGATCTTGTATGATCTTCTTGCCCTAGACACATTTCTGTTCTCACAATATTATTTCTAAATGGAATTGGAGAAAACCCGAATTTCGCCGAGGTTGAATCTACTTTTTTATTTCTCTTTCCTCCTTTCTTGATTATACTTCTACTTAATATATTGTATCCAATTCGATTTTTTCTAAAAAAAAAAGAGGGGGAGGGATTAGTCACAAATCTTTTGATTCTATCTCTAATCTTCTTCACCCCTTCCCATGTCAATAACTAGAATGAAAAAAAAGGGAATGTCAACGCATCCGGAAATAAACGATTGATCTCTATCAAAAGACCTGCTAAAGCCCCAAACCATAGAGTACTTAGTACCGGTGCCACGGAAAGATATGTTTTTAGATCTCGCATTTTAAATCCTCCTTCTTTATTCTTTTTATTTATTGTAATGCCTAATGTTAATACATATATGATCCGATATAATATATATGTAAGTAGTTAAGGACCGCTTGTGTACATGGAATTCCTAATTCCAATTGAAATCTACAATGATTCGGTAGATAAGATTTTTCTTTTCTTAAAACCGAAAAAGACGTCCCTTCCAACTGAGCATTCCCAAAAAATATTCCCTTTTTTAGTTATTTTTTACGATGGGTTTCATATTCATGTGTATATAAGCCTTCTACTATTATTATATGTTACATGAGAATAAAAAAAAGAAATGGCAAGATAACTTGGATATATCAATGGAGAAAATAAGGATTTTGAAAACAAGACAGGGATTCTATAAAATGACACTGTAGACCAATTGAAAGGGATGTAGCGCAGCTTGGTAGCGCGTTTGTTTTGGGTACAAAATGTCACGGGTTCAAATCCTGTCATCCCTACCTATTACTTCTCGTCTGAGCAGTAACGAGGGATTTATTGAAATCGATTAAAATCAGGCATACATAATCTTTTTTTATTATATCCTATTCTATATGATAGTCTTATGCATACAAGATGTATTCGGGTTATAAAAAAAATCCTCTTCTTTTTTTTTAGTTTGAGCTAGTGTGATAATGATAAGAAGATAAGAAAGCGCTCTTAGTTCAGTTCGGTAGAACGTGGGTCTCCAAAACCCGATGTCGTAGGTTCAAATCCTACAGAGCGTGATTCCATTCTTGGTTAGGTTAGTCCCAAAATTACAATTAAATAATTGACCAGTAATCTTAATTTGACCTCCTTTGGATTAAAGAAAAGAGGAGGTCAATTAAAAAAAAAGATGTTAATTAATTTAATCAAAGATCCAACTGATCACCACGTCTGTATTGTAAATATGCAGTTACAAATAATCCAGCTAAAGTAATAGGAATTAGACCTAAGACAATTCCAAATAGAAAAACTTCAATCATTTCAATTTTTTTGAAAGGGAAAAAGGAGAGGTAATATCTATCCCTACATATTAATCCGCATTGCCCATGAATCTCAATGACCACTAATTGGAAATTGACTCTCTAAGGAACTATAGAGTCTATCAATACCACAAAAAGATTTCTTTTTATGCGTTGTGTTCATTCAATTAATTTCAAATAAGTCGTATCTTGGTCAGACCAATAAAGAGAGCTGAGGTTATAGTTAAAGCTGCTAGTAGAAAACCGAAATAACTAGTTATAGTAAGCATGAAGATGAAGGAGCTAAATGAAATGTGTTCTTTTTATACATATGTTTAGAAAGCACTTCCCTAAGTTTCAATATACGAAGATAAGCAAAAATACCAATTCAAATGAAAGAATAAGTTCAATTGATAGTTGTTAATTCATCAATCATTATAGACGGGATTAACAAAAACATAGAGTAAGGGAGGTAGAAAAAGAGATCAATTAATCATTTGTAATGTCTACCTATCCCTTAATTTCGAATCAAGTGATTCATTAGATAATTCTTGAGTAGACTAATATTAAAATAATAAAATAGTAAGAAATTCGAATCCATATAGAACAAAATTTGAAAATCATTTCTCTTTTCTTTTGATCTTTTTTTTAATCGTATCGAATCGATT